TGAGAATTTGTACATGACACGAAAGAAACCTGTCTTTATAGTGATAATTGAGAAAAAGATTCTATCATATCTATCTTCTATCATATCTATCTTCTATCATAATATATATATATATCGGTATATCGAAGTGATACCCCCGGCTTCCCCCAAAAAGAGAATGATTTCTTTCAATACTCACTAGTTGTTAGTTAACAATCCTAGTGATTGGATTCATATGCTTAATTCTGATAGGAAATCAAATAGTAAAATGATTATTCATCGAATGACTATTCATCTATTGTATTTTCATCAAATAGGGGATGGTAAGACTCTATGGAAAAATGGTGGTTCAATTCGATGTTGTTTAACGAAAAGTTAGAACATAGGTGTGGGTTAAGTAAATCAATGGATAGTTCTGATACTATTGGAAATACCGGTGGAAGTGAAGAACCCATTATAAATAATACGGGGAAAAACACTCCTAGTTGGAGTAATAGTGACAGTTATACTTTCAGTAATGTTGATTATTTATTTGATATCGGGAATATTTGGAGTTTGATCTCTGATGACACTTTTTTAGTTAGGGATAGTAATGGTGACAGCTATTCTGTATATTTTGATATTGAAAATCAGATTTTTGAGATTGACAATGATAGTTCTTTTTTAAGTGAACTAGAAAGTTTTTTTCCCAGTTATTTGAATAGCGGGTCTAAAAGTAAGAATCACTACGATTATCATTACATGTATGATATTCAATCTAGTTGGAATAATTACATTAATAGTTGCATTGATACTTATCTTCGTTTTGAAGTCAGCAGTTCTATTTCAGGCGGTACCGACAATTACAGTAACAGTTATATTTATAGTTGCATTTGTACTGAACGTGTAAGTCGTAGTAAAAGCGGGAATTCTAGTATAAAAACTCGTATTAATGGCGACGGTTTCAATATAAGAGGAAAGTCTAATGATTTCGATATAAATAAAAAATACAGACATTTATGGGTTCAATGTGAAAACTGTTTTGGATTACATTTTCAACAATTTTTAAAGTTAAAAATGCATATTTGTGAACAGTGTGGATATCATTTGAAAATGAGTAGTTCAGATAGAATCGAACTTTCGATTGATCCGGGCACTTGGGATCCTATGGATGAAGGTATGGTTCCTATAGACTCTATTGAATTTCATTCAGAGGAAGAACCTTATAAAGATCGTATTGATTCTTATCAAAGAAAGACAGGTTTAACTGAAGCCGTTCAAACAGGCATAGGTCAGCTAAACGGTATTCCTATAGCAATTGGGGTTATGGATTTTGAGTTCATGGGGGGTAGTATGGGATCCGTAGTCGGCGAGAAAATCACCCGTTTGATCGAGTATGCTACTAATCGATCTTTACCTGTCATTATTGTGTGTGCTTCTGGGGGAGCACGCATGCAAGAAGGAAGTTTAAGCTTGATGCAAATGGCTAAAATCTCTTCCGTTTTATATAATTATCAATCAAATAAAAAATCCTTATATGTCCCAATCCTTACATCTCCTACAACCGGTGGAGTAACAGCCAGTTTTGGTATGTTGGGGGATATCATTATTGCTGAACCAAATGCCTGCATTGCATTTGCGGGTAAAAGAGTAATTGAACAAACATTGAAAAAAAAAGTACCCGACGGTTCACAAGCGGCTGAGTATTCATTCCATAAGGGCTTATTCGACCCAATCGTACCACGTAATCCTTTAAAGGGTGTTCTGAGTGAGTTATTTCAGCTCCACGGTTTCTTTCCTCTGAATCAAAATTCAAGAAATTAAAGTATAGCACTCGATTCAATTATTTGTAGCGAACGAGTATTTCTATTTAGTTCATCGTAATCAAAAAAATTTAAGTTATACTTGTATTGTAGTAAGAGTCAGAAGTTTCGGATAATTATTTTTTATTTTATCTTTTCCTTCAGATCTATTTTTTATCTTACCCCTATTCATGATTAGTAATCAGAAACCCTTTATCAATCAATAGGATAAAAAAAAAAAAAAAAGAAAAGAGTGAGTTTCTCCTTCCGAAGAATTGGGTAAGGGAAAGACAGAAAGAAAATAAAAATGATTTTATCTGGCCTTCTTACGTATTATTAATTATTAATTTAATTTTAATATAGTTTTTTTAATATAGTTTAGTTTAATATAGACAATAATATCAATAATATATATATATCTTATATAATTATATAATTATCTTAATTTATAATTATAATTTTTATATAATTTTTATAATTTAAAATTAATTTAATTTATATTATTTTATATTATATAATTTCTTTCTTGTACTTATCTTATACTTATATAATATAAAATAATATATAATATAATATATAATTATAATATAATAATAATAATATAATAATAATATATAAATATAATTTCTTATACTTATATAATTATAATATAATTATTATAATTATATGAGTATAATTATAATTAATTTAGAAGACATATATGGTATGGAAGACATATAGAAAGAAGTGATTTCTATATCTATCAAGAACCCCCGCTTTTTATTTTTTTATTATAGAATCGAGTCGCCGTTTTTTTTGTTGGATCGGATTATAGTGAAAGTCGTGAACTCATAATAAATAATAAACTTTTTAATAAAAAATCTCTTATTAGAAAAATAGAAAGAAGAAAGGGTGGAGGAAGAAGAATAATCAAATTTCTTATCTTAAAGTGAATTATCATACATATTTATGTGGAAAGATGAATAGGTACACTTAATTCAATTCTACATTCCTTGCACTTATTAACGACTTAATATTATTTATAATAATAATAGATATACTTAATTTATCATAAGATATTTTTATAATAGGTACAAATATTAAATTGGGACATCCATTCTATGACAGATTTCAACTTACCCTCCATTTTTGTGCCTTTAGTGGGCCTAGTATTTCCGGCAATGGCAATGGCTTCTTTATTTCTTCATGTCCAAAAAAATAAGATTGTCTAAATTCGATGGGACCAAATCTCATCAATTTATTTCAACACTAGATCATAATACAGATATTTAGTATTTAGTTAGTGTAATATGATACGATATGTGGCTCTTTCCGAACACAAATGAAAGACGGATATGCATACGGATACATAATATCCACATAAATGCATGCATATTATATGCAAGTACAACTGGTTAAAAATATATCGGCGAATACTTTATTTTATTAAAATAAAATTTTCTTAAATAGAAAGTCAATGTATTTAACCAATTACTCCTAATAGTTCCCGTCAAAATAGTGCTAGTTGATGAGAGTTACTTCGGGGTCAAGAAAAGTAAAGTCAAATTCATTTGGGTTATTCTCTCAATTCCAATCGAATACAACAGGATCTAGTATAGTATAAGTATAGTATGAACTGGCGATCAGAACATATATGGATAGAACTTATAACGGGGTCTCGAAAAACAAGTAATTTTTGTTGGGCCTGTATCCTTTTTTTAGGTTCATTAGGGTTCTTAGTAGTTGGAACTTCCAGTTATCTTGGTAGGAATCTTATATCCGTATTTCCATCTCAGCAAATCATTTTTTTTCCACAAGGGATCGTGATGTCTTTCTATGGGATCGCGGGTCTATTCATTAGTTCCTATTTGTGGTGTACAATTGCGTGGAATGTAGGTAGTGGTTATGACCAATTTGATAGAAAAAAAGGAATAGTTTTTATTTTTCGTTGGGGATTTCCTGGAATAAATCGTCGTATTTTCCTTCGTTTCCTTATGAGAGATATCCAATCCATCAGAATAGAGATTAAAGAGGGTCTTTATCCTCGTCGTGTCCTTTATATGGAAATCAGGGGCCAAGGAGCCCTTCCCTTGACTGGCACTGATGAGAATCTTACTCCACGAGAAATTGAACAAAAAGCTGCCGAATTAGCCTATTTCTTGCGGGTACCAATTGAAGTATTTTGAAATGAACTGAAGAATTAATGTTTTCTCAGATTAATGTTTCTTCAGTATGAGGGAAGTAACTTGATAATTCCATTTTTAATACAATTGAAGTTTATTCAGAAAGTTCATTTGAGCAAAACAAAACATATTAGGATTTGATTTCCCACACTTCCGTTGGCGGGACAATTCACATAGAAGAAAACAAAAGCGGGAGCGCGTATACGGAACAACTAAACTATAATAAAAAGCAACTTTTTGTATATCAAAAACAATTTTTTGTATGTGTATTGGGCCCAATTTATACTAGTAAAATTTATACTAGTAAAAAGTCTAATAAGTATGCATTCATCAAACATATCCGAACAGTTATTTCGTAATCGTAATACAGAATTCATCTTTTTATAACCAAGATGAATTGATATGTTACGTTATTCCTAAACTGTGGTTAGGCGGTGAAACATTTCGAAATAATTAATTGATCCTGGAGGCTTTTTTCGTCTCGAAATTCAAATAATATTCCTTACTTCAAGCAGGTTTTCGAGTATTCATCGACAGACAGGAACAAATGAAGGACAGACAGGAACAAATGAAGATAAAATTAATTGAAATTTACCCAATTGAGATATCTCTGAGAATTATAAAGGACCCTTATTCTATTTCTATATTTTTTATAGATCTAAGGACTCAATTTGTAAACAAAAATGGGAATAGATCCCTAGGTTTGATACCTTGTTATAGTTATAGAATTCGTGTTCAGAGAAATAGAAATATCAGTATAGAATCGACGAATGGAGCAGATTCATTAACAATTCACTAAAAAAAAAATGAAAAAAAGGAAAGCGTTGACTTCCCTCCCATATCTTGTATTTATAGTATTTTTGCCTTGGTGGGTCTCTCTCTCATTTAATAAAAGTTTGGAACCTTGGGTTATTAATTGGTGGAATACCCGGCAATCCGAAACTTTCTTGAATGATATTCAAGAGAAAAACGTTCTAGAAAGATTCATAGAATTAGAAGAACTATTCCTGTTGGACGAAATGATAAAGGAATACCCGGAAACACATATACAAAAACCTCGTATAGGAATACACAAGGAAACGATACAATTAGTCAAAACACAGAAAGAGTATTATTTCCATATCATTTTTCATTTCTCGACAAATATAATATGTTTCGCTATTCTAAGTGGTTATTTTATTCTGGGTAATGAAGAACTTGTCATTCTTAATTCTTGGGTTCAAGAATTACTCTATAACTTGAGTGACACAATAAAAGCTTTTTCTATTCTTTTAGTTACTGATTTATGGATCGGATTTCATTCGACCCACGGTTGGGAACTTATGATTGGTTCGGTCTACAATGATTTTGGATTGGCTCATAACGATCAAATTATATCCGGTCTTGTTTCCACTTTTCCAGTTATTCTAGATACAATTGTGAAATATTGGATCTTCCATTATTTAAATCGTGTATCTCCTTCACTTGTAGTCATTTATCATTCAATGAACGAATGAAGAACTCATTTGATCCCCTGATAGCAATCAAATAAGAATGTTTCTTCGCGTATAAAGAATAAACAAAGTATTTTGAATCTTACTTATTCTTTAGACTTCTACCTGTTCAGGATATTCGTCCTATATTTCAGTACAACGGCAGACTCGTGGATAGGGAACTATACTAGCTAGCTACCTTTCTAATTTATTGTAGAAATTCCGGGATCAATGATTGGACCATGCAAAATAGAAATATTTTTTCTTGGGTAAAGGAACAGATGACTCGATCCATTTCTGTATCGATCATGATATATGTAATAACTCGGGCATCTATTTCAAATGCATATCCCATTTTTGCGCAGCAGGGTTATGAAAATCCGCGGGAAGCAACTGGCCGAATTGTATGTGCCAATTGCCATTTAGCTAATAAGCCCGTGGATATTGAAGTTCCGCAAGCTGTGCTTCCTGATACTGTCTTTGAAGCAGTTGTGCGAATCCCCTATGATACGCAACTGAAACAAGTTCTTGCTAATGGGAAAAAGGGGGCTTTGAATGTAGGGGCTGTTCTTCTTTTACCCGAGGGCTTCGAATTAGCCCCCCCGGATCGCATTTCTCCTGAGGTGAAAGAAAAGATGGGAAATCTATCCTTTCAGAGTTATCGTCCAGATAAAAGAAATATTCTTGTGATAGGTCCTGTTCCCGGTCAGAAATATAGTGAAATTGTCTTTCCTATTCTTTCCCCCGATCCTGCTACGAGGAAAGACGTTCACTTCTTAAAATATCCAATATATGTGGGTGGGAATAGAGGAAGGGGTCAGATTTACCCTGATGGGAGTAAGAGTAACAATACAGTCTATAATGCTACATCGGCAGGAATAGTAAGCAAAATAGTACGTAAAGAAAAGGGGGGATATGAAATAACCATAGTTGATGCACCGGATGGACATAAAGTGGTTGATATTATACCTCCAGGACCAGAACTTCTTGTTTCAGAGGGTGAATCTATCAAGCTTGATCAACCATTAACAAGCAATCCTAATGTGGGGGGGTTTGGTCAGGGAGATGCAGAAATAGTGCTTCAAGATCCATTACGCGTCCAAGGCCTTTTGTTCTTCTTGGCATCTGTTATTTTGGCACAAATTTTTTTGGTTCTTAAAAAGAAACAGTTTGAAAAGGTTCAATTGTACGAAATGAATTTCTAAATCCAGAGATCCTTTAACATTGAGTTGGTAAAGTAAAAATCGCAAATTTTTGTCGACCGATACAATTATGTATGGTCAAAAATTCTGTAAACCCCTTGTTGCTTTGTTTATATTGTTTTCGTCGTATGTCTGGAATTCATTACTTGTATCCCATTCTTAGTAATAGACAATAGGCATACAAAGGAAAATAATCTAAGGAAAGGGCAGGATAAAGGAAAGGAACAAATATTTCTAGGAGGGATTACATTACGAGTCTTCCTAATCTTCTATTCGACACAAGAAAGGGCAGAAAATCAATCCTTTCTTGTGTCGTCTTATATTGAAATAATAATAATTTTTTCTCCCTTTCGTCTGTTCGTCAAAGATTACTATGCCTTCTTTTTTGTGTCTATCGACATCCCCCTGTTTAGATTTATAATTTAGATTTATAAAAAGTAGTAAGTAGTGGACAAATAAAAAGAGATTAAGGGGGAAGTAATTCATTGAGCAAATAGAACTTCGTCAATTATTCAATGAACTTTTTTTTACTTACTTAATAAAAAAATAAATAAAAAATATTCAAACAAAAAAAGACTTTTACCCTTCTGATTGAAAAACAGATTATATTTTTACGTATATCCAAATTCTTATTTATTATCTTGTCGCAGTTTTTTTTTTGTTTTATCTTTAGAGTAGAGTTTTTATAGGGTAAGGTTCTATCTATTACTATTATATTAGATATAATATATATTAATATTATTATATATATATATTAGATATATATATATTATATGATTCATATGATTCATACAGATAAGACATCTTGCAAATAAATCATTTATATACTAATATGGATTAGAATATGGATTCGACAAAAAATCCATTGATTCTTTCTTTTTCTTTCGTAAGAGTTGATATTATG